CCAAAATGCAATGAACGGACTAGAATCCGCAGTAGCCTCTAAGCTCCAATAGTAATAGTATGGTCGAACGATTCAAAAATGAATCGTTCGACCATACTATCCATTTTTATTATTGTAATCTAGAAAGATACAAACTGAATCGAGATCAATCTACAATATGTATATGGATCTTCATAAATGTTAATATCAATTAAATATATGGAATGTACATAGTATCTCAATTCTATTTCTTTGCTTCATCTATTTGTTTCCTTTATCTATTTGATTTTTGTTGATTCCAATCAATCTGAAATAATCGCGAGGCAACTCTTATTATTTTCTAATTTATAGAAAATTAAAAAGTCATCTTTTTTTTAGCATTTCAAAGAAGTAATTGATTGCGCGGTTTACAGATAATCCAAGGAGTTCTATGGTAACTTCTTCGGATTTCGAAATTCGAAAAGGGTTATTCTATCGATTTTGAATCCTTCAGCCAGGATAGCAAACGCGTCAATAAAGCATAGCAGAAATAAAAGCCAATACAATTTCGGAATGAAGATATTTTTATTAATTCAATTTTTTAATTCGAAATTGAATTAAATTAATGAATTCAATATATTAAATAATTAATAAAGATTATTTATGCTTTGCAAAACGATCTATAAAAAAGTGATACAATTTGATTCCCCAACTCAATTCGTAGTATCTCTAGAGTCCACTCCTTCCCCATATTACGAGTGAAAGGGAAAATGTAAAGACTACCATTAACGCAGCCCAAGCGAGACTTACTATATCCATGTGAATTATGTCCCCTATCTCTCTGAATATGAAGGAATTATTCCATTAGTGTTTATTAATAATAGTGGAATCACTGGTGCAGAGTCAAAAGGGGATTCTGACCCAACACCCTTGATGAAAGACTCCAATAAATATGAAAAATGAAACTGCAGTTACGCTTTTCTTTTGAAGTATCAAAGGGAATGCTACTAATATATATATATATATGTAGGAATACTGATACCTATTCTTTATTTTTCTTGTCCTTCATTATCGTTAAGTAAAAGAAAAAAGCCAATTATCCATCCAATCTAATTCAAGACCCGGCCAGTAGACACGACATTAGTATAGTAATGGAAAAAATCGGTAACTCTTTATTTGATATGATAGCCCTTCCACTACTACAATCTTTCCTTGAATCCTAAATACAACGAATTACGGCACTTTAATTTAAAGAAGGGAGCCCCCAGCTGTTTCCAATCAAGAAAGTCTCAAGACTACGCGTGTTTTGCTGGGAAAAATTCGGCGAGTTATAACAGCAAAGGAGAATAAAGAATAAGGGATTTCGAGTCTTGTCTTTTGTTAATCAGGCGACACCCAGATTTGAACTGGGGAAAAAGGATTTGCAGTCCCCCACCTTACCGCTCGGCCATGCCGCCAAAACGATACCAAATCGATGAAAATATTCCCCTTTATTTGTTATTTGTTTTTTTGGGGGGGCCGGCTCCTTCCCTTCAATTAATTTTATAGTATCTCAAAACACCCAATATCTAAATACCTCTCTTTTCTATTAAAAAACCAAATGGGAATTTTTTTCAGTTACAAAAGCCAAAATTCAGAACAAATTGGAACCATTAACTATATGACTGTAAATTCATGACCCACTCTTGGATTTACATCTCAAATTGTCTTTCCGTAATGATAAATGATATAAGAAAATCAAAATTGATATATAACTAATCAGTCTTGATTTTTTATTGAAAAAAAAACCTTCTCAACTCAATTTCAATTATAATGTCAATTATTAGTATATGTAAACCCCAAACATAAGTTGTGTTCCACAGTTAGCTTATGGGGTATATTATTTGTGTATGATGCCCGTTTATAGGGAATTGGCGCACACTTGTCGTACTGCAATTTTGATTGATTAGATTGAAGAGAAAATAGAAATTTTGATAGAGTACGACACGTGCTGTCCCGAGTAGAAGTATGCAATAAAGGAGAGCGATGTATGGATAGATAGCTATAGCAGCGCGGGTTTAATAAATACAAGCCTTCTTATGCACTTCAATCGTATTCTAAAAATAAAAATTCTACGAAAAAAAGAAAAAGGAGTTCTCCGCAAATCATTTTTGGAACAATGGAATTCACGAAAGAGTTAAGTACTCAAAAAATTAACTTTCTATTGTTATATTGTTTCTGATTATTATGTCTTTATCTCCGTGAATGGATCAAATCCCAAATCCATTTATTTTTCTGATATCCAATCGGATTGGAATATGTAATATCATAATAATGGTATAAAGTGAATTTTCTATTCTAGACAAAATAAAAAAACTCCATAATTCTAAGTGGAATTTATCAATCCCTTTCCGTTTTGATCTGTCTCTTAGAAATTCCAATTTAACTAAGTCTAAAATTAAGTCTAAAATCATCTTTTTTCCTCCGTTCATACGTATTTCATACATTCCATATATATGGAGTTGGGTAAAATTTCATGTGATTCAGTAAACAGAATCGAAAT